CCAGGAGACGTTTTTTATTTGCATTCCCGCCTTTTGGAAAGAGCCGCTAAACTAAGTTCTCGTTTAGGCGAAGGAAGTATGACTGCTTTACCAATAGTTGAGACTCAATCTGGGGACGTTTCGGCTTATATTCCCACTAATGTCATTTCCATTACAGATGGGCAAATCTTCTTATCCGCGGATTTATTCAATGCTGGAATCCGTCCAGCTATTAATGTGGGTATTTCCGTCTCCAGAGTAGGATCCGCAGCTCAAATTAAAGCCATGAAACAAGTAGCCGGCAAATTAAAATTAGAATTGGCTCAATTTGCAGAGTTAGAAGCCTTTGCGCAATTCGCTTCCGATCTAGATAAAGCTACTCAGAATCAATTGGCAAGAGGTCAACGATTACGGGAGTTGCTCAAACAATCCCAATCATCCCCTCTCGCGGTGGATGAACAGATAGTTACTATTTATACCGGAACGAATGGATATCTTGATCAATTAGAAATTGGACAGGTAAAGAAATTTATTGTTCAGTTACGTACCCATTTAAGAACAAATAAGCCTCAGTTACAAGAAATCATATCTTCTACCAAGGTATTCACCGAGCAAGCGGAAGCCCTTTTGAAAGAGGCTATTCAGGAGCAGATGGAACTATTTCTACTTCAGGAACAAACATAAAGAAATTGGTTATTTCATTTGGTAGAGTCTCTTAGTACGACATAAATTGTTGAGAAAAGAAATGGCTCTGATTCGAATAATTCCAAATATGTTTCTTGGAATAGCAATCCAAACAAAATAGATGTAAATAAATTGCGTCCAATAGGATTTGAACCTATACCAAAGGTTTAGAAGACCTCTGTCCTATCCATTAGACAATGGACGCTTCTCGTCCCGATTCTCTTCTTTCTGATTCCTCCTTTCCATTCCCTGCTGATTCCTCCTTTCCATTCCCTGTTTGGATAAAAACAGAAACAATCAGATTGTATGCGTCTTAGGGAATAAAGACGCATATTCAAATCAATGATGGATGTATTATGATTCATATCGAGCGGGTAGCGGGAATCGAACCCGCATCGTTAGCTTGGAAGGCTAGGGGTTATAGTCGACGTCGATTCATCACTATTAACGTCTCTAATTCAAAACCGAACATGAAACTTTGGTTTCATTCGGCTCCTTTATGGAATAAAGGATAGATTCCCCGATTTAGGGCGTAAAGTAACCTAAACGAAAAAATTGACGATGTATGATATTAGTATGGAAATGGAAAGGTATGGAAATAAAAGAAGGAAGTCATAGCAAATCGGAATAATAAAAATTCGATCCATAACACCTATGTCAGCTTTTCTGTCTGAATGTATCCAAAGCTACTCGCTTTCTAGATGATCCCTCTAGAGGAGGGGTATTATAAAAACCCTTCTAGTTACTTCGTTCCCTATTTCTACTGACATGAATCCTTAGGAAAAGAATCTTATTTCTACCGAGCTGAAACAATATATGCCGATGGCCCCGGTAAACCGAAGTCATCGTTTAATAGCTATTTGGCTTCAATCTCCCCTTTACAAAAATCGAAGATCTAGTTACGATTAGAAATACACTTTTGTATCTTCATCCATGGATCTTTTACTCATACTTATCTAGTTCTAATTGGAAAACTCAAAAAATTATGCTTCGCAATTCCATAATCCCAGTTTTTGGATGCAAATCGCGAAAATTATATTCTTCCCCAATTGTGGCATTGATAGGAAAGGGTTAAACCCTTATAAGAAATAAAGTTTTTGATCGGAATATGAATGTATCAAACCGAAAGAACCCTTAACTATTTCAGTTGGTAATAGAACGAATCACACTTTTACCACTAAACTATACCCGCTACATTGTGATTATTGTATAGGAATGGCCCATTTGTCGAACAAGGAGATGAGGCGCGATCAAGATATTGTGAATATTAGAGTGCTGACATGCCCTGTCTCCGGGGATACTTGATGAAATAGGGCAAGAGGATAAATAAAAAACCTTTTTGTTTTGCTGTAGAAGTCGTTACTCAGAGGTCCGATAGAATCGGCGAGGTTGGAACAGAAAAATAAGTTTTGTGCAATAATATATATAGTTAAGTTATAGTTCCATTTTTTTTTTGCTCAAGTCAAGCGTTTATTTAAACAAAACAAAGCTTGTCTCTTGAGTACTTGAGGGAACATACATACGCTTTTCCCATTCCAATAAAAAAAAGCAACGATGAATCAAAGGAAAAATAAGGAAATAACAATATAATAAATTTCCTTCATATCATAGAAATCAAAATAGCTCTTGTTGCTGCTTCAACTCAATAACATATTGAGTTTTCCAATTTCTCATTTTAGGTTAGGTTGAAAAGGGGGGGAATGGCCTGGCCAGTGCCTAGCCAGGCCGGGAGAACAAAAGAAGAACCTTTCGAACGAAATAAAATCAAAGAGGGATCTTTTTTTCCTTTTTTCCTTTAGAGATACCTGTTTTGAATGGTTGTATAAATAGGATTTCTTATACAAGTCATATATATCTCTAGAATAAAGAAAAAGAAATATTAATCTTTACTTCACACGTCGTGTCACATATGAATTATTCATTTTTTTTTTTTTCAATTTGGAGAGATGGCTGAGTGGACTAAAGCGGCAGATTGCTAATCTGTTGTACGAGCTATTCGTACCGAGGGTTCGAATCCCTCTCTCTCCGTTTCCTACGCTCACTTGATATTTATCTTTCTCATTCTATAAACCCCGAGTCCCTTTGGTTTGGTTGGATTGATTTGATGATTTCATTTAAATAAATGAAATGTATGGAATAGATAAAATTTGAAGTTAAGAAGATGGATTTAGAAACCAAACAAAAAAAGGAAAGAAAAAATCTATTATTCTTTATTCTTCGCGTCCAGGATTACGTCCTGGGTCATTAGACAGGAATCCGAAGATGAAGAGCGAAACAAAGAATATCACCACCGTATAAACGAAGAGTTTGAGAGTAAGCATTACAAATCTCCAAGACCTGTTGGGGGAGAAAAAGGGAATAGATTCTCAACCTTTGTACCATCTCATTTTTTGACACCAAGAAACGAAGTGGTTTTTAGAAAAGAAAGGAATTAACAGGAATTCAATTCATTTGTATTGTAATAAAATAAGGTTCTGATTCCTTCGTTACCAAAATAATCTCGTCATACCTACAATGCGATTTGTTGATATTGCATTGCGGGGGCTCAGAATACCGTATGCGCTCCATGGATGGAGGGTCAGAATGAGGAAATGAGGTGATCCGGATTCACGGAGTCTATTGAAGAATGTTCAATGTTTGAATCGAGGATTCTTGTCTTAATGCACTACTTATCTCATCTTTCTTGGTAAAATTGGTAAAATATTTTTTTTTTTTGAATAGGTCGTGAATCTTTCTAGAACAGTATCAAGGATCTCATCGAAAACTTACAGCAGCTTGCCACACAAAGGCTAAGAGAAAAAAGAGCACAGGTATGACCGGCATAAAATCCACGATTGGGTTCAAAAAAGCATAAGCCTCGGGCAATTTTGCGAAGAAAAAACCACTCGGCTGAAGGGCAGAATTAAGACAGATACAGATTAAACTAAAGATATTAGGCATAACAAATATTTTGTTCTTAGAATAATATCATTTTTATTGAGTTATTTCTTGAAGGGAAAAAATCAAGAAAGAGGGTAGGTAAAAAAGTCCTTCTTTCTTTGAATTCCCCCAATAAAAGATCCTTCAATTGTCAAATTGAATTATACGGAATCATACTTTCATACAATATCTTAATTATCTTAATTTAATTATATGTAATGATCAATGAATTTAGTTTTATTCCGGATCTACACGTGTCGAATCTCAGCAACAACTTCTTTCTTCCATAGATACTGGGCTGGAATTGACGAACACCCGATACCAATATTAATGTATATTCGTGTTTGAATAGAAACATAAATGGGGCGTGGCCAAGCGGTAAGGCAACGGGTTTTGGTCCTGTTACTCGGAGGTTCGAATCCTTCCGTCCCAGATTAATTCCATCTTAACTTAACAAATATTATTTGTTCTCTTTAATCATCTAAATTTCTATTTAGGAGGTTCATGTTGGATACAATGTAATCGTAATCTATTCTTTATTTATAGTTTTTTTCTTTCTAGTTTGGTTTTTAATGTTAATGATTCTTTTCTGAATTAGACTTTACCTTTCTATTCTGTTTCCTACACACGGAATTCACTTTCAATGACTGACACACGTATGAAAAATCCATGATTTTGGTATAGGCGTGTGGGGAGCATAGACATAGATCCATTGAAAAGATATTTTTTTGATTTAATTCAAAATTGGATTATTCAGTCTATGTCCGTACCGTTCATATTGGAGTTGGTTAGTCAAAAGAAACTTTATGCTTGAATCCAGAAAATTCTGATTCCTGCATGATCCATTCTGAGTCGAAATGTGAAAGAAACCTCTTCTATCTTCTAACTTTTAATTAATGGTAAAGCAGATATGGTAATCGTATCTCATTTAATAATTATCCCAATTTAGAATTCATTTTATTTGGATTCTAATGAGGGTTCGAGTTCGTGGTACCAATTCCATCAACGGGATTCGAGTTCCTAAGACTGGACTCAAATGAAAAAATGGGAATAAAAAACGGATCTGGACCTGTTTTGTTTTGCACTTATACGTGTCTGGTACTGGTATAGCACGCAGCTTATAAGAAAAGAAGATTCTTTTGTTGGTTGACCGGGTATGCATGATTCATAATCCAGATGAAATGTTTTTTAGATATGTGATGTGCTGATCAACAATGGAAGGTATCAATTGCAATATCTGTGGCTATTCCCGATTTCATCAACAAACAATCAAGTTCAATAGGAATAGATGCATTGTATTGTACCCAATTTGCATCTGGTTCTAATGAACTGATGAATAATGGAATTGTAAATCCATTGGTAGGCAGAATCGTGGATTTAATTTACTTGACTTTAGCGAACGACTCTGGAAGCAAAAAAGCAGAATATGTCGAAAAGAAGCATGCCACCCTTTTGTATTGTTATTGTTCTATTTCAGTAAGAACAAAAAACAAAAAGTCTTTGGTTTCGGTCAGAAATTTCTGTGATGCCTTAAAATATCCACGATTACCCGCGGTAACAGCTGTATATATAACATAACCCGATGGATACCGAAAGATCATGCTGCTTTGATTCTGATATTCTCAATCAGATTCAAGAATGAATCGAGGACGTTCACTTTATCTTATTTACTTTACTGTGTCTTTTTTTATTCATTTTTTGACTTTTACTATATTTCTTATTATGTTTGATGCTCATGAACAAAGAAATGAAATTAGTTTTAGATTTTGTTTCTCGTCCCATTTATCTGGTTTAGACAGTTGATGATTTAAGGAAAAGCAAAATTAAATTTCATGTTATTATGATGATCAAAATGATCAAATTGATGTCTAGGAGATATCCGTAATTACAGTTATTCGTTGTGATTGCACAGACTTGCTGATTGATTCAGAGATCAAATTGAGTCTTTACGGAAGAACTGCTTTCCACCAATAGCAATGATGGCAAAGTACGAGATTTTTTTATGTGAAACCATTTTTAATGAATCCTTGATACTCGATGAAGTCTGAGATTAGTTAATTTATCATTTACCATCAAACCACTTTGGCCCTTTCCGGTTCATTGGAATGGCTTAATCAGTTACTAACTCATTCTTTTCCGGTATTGGAAATCCAATTAAAGATCTTTAGTTTAGCTTAGTCGTTCGAGCAAGAATTGGCTCATTTCATTCATGACTGATCGTCACAAATGATCAGGTTGTTAACTAACTTCTTGTTTATTCGTCTTTCTTATAAATGGTGAAATAAATGATTCATACGCTAGAATCAGGGGACAAACTGGATACTTGTTAGATATACATATGCGTCCATGGAGAATATTAAAAAATAGAATAAAAGATCAATCAATGACTATTCATGATTTAATTCCATATTGAATCAATCCCGTACCGATTCCGAATTATAGGAATTTTTGTTATGGTAAAACTTCGTTTGAAACGATGTGGTAGAAGGCAACGTGCGACTTGAATGACATGATCGGCTGTGGATTTTGACATCCATCATCTTCAATGAGGATGCTCTTGGCTCGACATATTTTGTTCTGTTTCACCATTACTCCACGATGTTGGGTTGTAATGTAAATAAAATAGTACATGATGGAGCTCGAGAATAAATGATTATCAGAGGCAGGATCTAGGGTTAGTGCCAATTAATAATTTGGAACGACTTCGTAAGTATATCTTCGATATAGAAAAGGTCAAATTGGACCGATTTTTCAATAAAAAAGTTTGCTGTAATTGGTGAGACTATTTCGATGATAAAGAAGTGTATCACAGGGGAATTAATGGAATTGAATCGTTCGTATGATTCTTCGACGTAAAGAAATAGCCAAAAGGTATGTTGCTGCCGTTCCGGAAGATTAAAGATCACCGAAGTAATGTCTAAACCTAATGATTCAAGGATAAGTGATTCCAAAACAAGAAAACACCATTTTCAATGATTGTCTCAATCAAGTGGATTGGATCATAATAAGTAAGAAATGGAAATATATTCCAGACGAGACAAAAAAGGGGTTATAGACCGCTCAATAAATATTTATTTAAGGATTTATTTTTTAGTCCTTTGAGAATTACCCAACTTGAGTTATGAGGACGAATGATATTTTTATTTTTATAGGAAGGAAGAAGGAAAAAAGACGACTTAAATCATAATTTAATTGATGATTTCAAGGATCCGTTTGCTATAGATTTATATCCATAAATTTTAATCATTCTTTCTCGAGCCGTATGAGGAGAAAACTTCCTATACGTTTCCAGGGGGGGGGGGGGTATTGCCCATCGATCTATCCCAATGAGCCACCTATCGAATCATTGCAATTGATGTCAGATCCCGAAGAGAGGGAAGAGATCTTCGGAAAGTAGGCTTTTACGACCCGATAAAGAATCAAACTTATTTAAATGTTCCTGCTATTCTATATTTCCTTGAAAAAGGAGCTCAACCCACGGGAACTGTTCATGATATTTCAAAAAAGGCAGAGGTATTTAAGGAACTTGGAGTTAATCAAACAAAATGAAATTAATGAAATCAAAAGATGGACCGGTATAGTAGCTAGTTCTAGTTTTGTTTAATTGTTTCTTCGCCACTCTCTTGCTATATTCATACCTATTCGCTATTGTTCCTATATGGTTTGAGATAATGTAAGGAGGTTTGAGATAATGTAAGGACAAAGAATGACAAAGAATTTCTTTGTCTTTTTATATTTATATGAATATGAGAGGGATAGAAAAAGGATTATATTATATGTAATAACTGAAATCCATGAAATTATGGGATTACCATTAATGAAATTATGGGATTACCATTAATCTGATGGTTTTCCTTGGGATTCCCTCACCTCAAGAAACAAGAGGTCAATCTTGGGGCCTATAGTGATAGTGAATAAATACGATATTCTTTTTTACCTACTTCTTCTTTACTTCACTTCATTTTCATTTCTTGTAGTGCCAATCTAACACAAGGCCTTATCTTATTTATATTTAGTTTATTTTTATATTTAGTTTATTTTATATTTAGTTTATTTATTGTATTTTGTTTGATTTGATTTCCCAATATTTCGTTTGTATTGACAATGGTCTCTCGAACGAATAGAATACAATAGAATTCGATCGTAGATAAATCGATCTATTCTTGCGGTTTCATAGGTTTGGTTTTTTACTTCATTCAAAGGATTGGTTTGAGGGATCGTCTGTGACACAGGAAGTCTTTTTTTTATTTACTAAAGCTATACTTATCTGTGAATCTGCTCTTCTTTATTGTATAGATTTTTTAGAATCATAGTTTCTTCTAAACTTGCTGTTATTCTTATGCTTATGTTAGTTCAATGTTTTGACTTGACTGGTTCCGGTAATCAAATCTCTTGATTTTTATTCCGATCGTAATTAGATCCTTATCTGGGTTGCTAACTCAACGGTAGAGTACTCGGCTTTTAAGTGCGGCTATGATCTTTTACACATTTGGATGAAGCGGATTCGTCCATACCATCGGTAGAGTTTGTAAGACCACGACTGATCCTGAAAGGGAATGAATGGAAAAAACAGCATGTCGTATCAATGGATAACTCTGAGAATACTTCATTCTTATCTGGTCATATCAGATCGGTAAAAAATGTCCTTTTGATTCTTAGCTAGAACGGTTCAAAATTCATTCACAGTTGGGTCAAGTGAATAAATGGATAGAGCTATATGGCTCCAATTATAAGGAAAAACCAAAAGCAACGAGTTTCCGTTCTTATCTGAATTCGAACGAATACCCGATCTAATTAGACGTTAAAAATATATTAGTGCCTGATGCGGGAAAGGGCTCTCCTGCGAGTGGATCATTGATTCCTTTTAAAAAAATCCTAACTATTCACTGTTCTCCATTAGTTACTGGAGTGTAACCGAATGTGTATAAGAAACGGTGTACTGATAAATATAACTCATTCCAAAGTCAGAAGAGCGATCGGGTTGCAAAAATAAAGGATTTCTAATACACAATCTCTTGTAACTATACCCAAACACGAACGAGTTGGATGGAAAAATAGAGGATGCGTTGATTAGACGTCTTGTCTCCAGGTATATCCGTTTTTACGATATACCTTGTTAGGACCATATCGCACTATGTATTGATTATTTAATAACCCAAGAAATCCTCCCCCGCATGCGGTTCAAGTTTCATTGCAAACAAATGGATAAATTGCAATACGAATTGCAAGGCTATTTAGAAATAGATAGATACCGGAAACAGCGCTTCTTATATCCACTGCTTTTTCGGGAGTATATCTATGCACTTGCTCATGATCATGGTTTAAATAGTTCGATTTTTTATGAACCCACGGAAAATTTAGGTTATGACAATGACAATAAATCTAGTTCACTAATTGTGAAACGCTTAATTACTCGACTGCATCAACAGAATCATTTGACCATTTCGGTTAATGATTCTAGGTTCGTTGGGCCCAACAGGAGTTTTTATTCTCAAACGATACCAGAGGGTTTTGCAGGAATTATGGAAATTCCATTCTCGGTGCGATTAGTATCTTCCCTAGAAAGAGAAAGAATAGCAAAATATCAGTATCAGAATTTACGATCTATTCATTCAATATTTCCCTTTTTAGAGGACAAATTATCACATTTATATTATGTTTCAGATATACTAATACCCTACCCAATCCATCTGGAAATCTTGCTTCAAACTCTCCGCACTCGGATACGAGATGCTCCTTCTTTGCATTTATTGAGATGTTTTCTACACGAGCATCATAATGGGAATAGCCTTATTACTTCAAATAAATCCATTTCCATTTTTTCAAAGGAAAATCAAAGATTATTCTTGTTCTTGTATAATTCTCATGTATATGAATGCGAATCCGTATTAGTTTTCCTTCGTAAACAATCCTCTCATTTACGGTCAATATCTTCTCTAGCCTTTCTTGAGAGAACACATTTTTATGGAAAAATAAAACATCTTGTAGTGACGCCTCGTAATGATTCTCAAAGGACCCTGCCCCTCTGGTTCTTCAAGGAACCTTTGATGCATTATGTTAGGTATCAAGGAAAATCAATTATGGCTTCAAGGTGTACTAATTTACTGATGAAGAAATGGAAATATTACCTTGTCAATTTCTGGCAATGTCATTTTCACTTATGGTCTCAACCGGGTAGGATCCATATCAATGAATTATCCAATCATTCTTTCTCTTTTCTGGGCTATCTTTCAGGTGTACGACTAACGCCTTGGGTGATAAGGAGTCAAATGCTAGAGAATTCATTTATGATCGATACTGCTATTAAGAGATTCGATACAATAGTCCCAATTTTTCCTCTGATTGGATCGTTGGTTAAAGCAAAATTCTGTAACGTATCAGGGTATCCTATTAGTAAGTCAGTCTGGGCCGATTCGTC